TGGCTGTTCATGTACCTTTATCTTTGGAAGCGCAAGCGGAGGCTCGTTTACTTATGTTTTCTCATATGAATCTCTTTTCTCCGGCTATTGGAGATCCCATTTCGGTACCAACCCAAGATATGCTTATTGGACTCTATGTATTAACGATCGGGAATCGTCGAGGTATTTGTGCAAATAGGTATAATCCATGGAATCGCATAAACTATCAAAATGAAACAGTTAATGATTATAAGTATAAATATACTACGAAAGAGAAAGAGCCCTATTTTTGTAGTTCCTATGATGTACTTATAGTTTATCAGCAGAAACGAATCAATTTAGATAGTCCTTTGTGGCTTCGGTGGCGACTAGATCAACGTGTCATTGCCTCAAGAGAAGTTCCTGTCGAAGTTCAATATGAATCTTTGGGTACCTATCATGAAATTTATGGGCACTATCTAATAGTAAGACATATAAAAAAACAAACCCTTTGTATATACACCCGAACCACTGTTGGTCATATTTCTTTTTCTCGAGAAATAGAAGAAGCCATACAGGGGTTTTGTCAGGCCTACTCATACGGTACCTAAGCTAAGGAATTATGTAATACCGCGGGAATTTTGATCTCTCCGGTTCAACTGGAATCATAATTCCTTAATTTCTACATGAATCGAGATCCAGTAAAGGAGGTCTTCGAATCACTGACTCAAACCCATTGGCGAATCCTACTCAGCGCAATAGAGAAGTACTTATGGCAGAATGGGCTGATCTGTTCTTTTACAATAAAGCGATAGATGGGTCTGCCATGAAACGACTTATTAGCAGATTAATAGATCACTTCGGAATGGCATATACATCGCACACCCTGGATCAAGTAAAGACTCTGGGTTTCCAGCAAGCCACTGCTACATCCATTTCATTAGGAATTGATGATCTTTTAACAGTACCTTCTAAGGGGTGGCTAGTCCAAGATGCTGAACAACAAAGTTTCATTTTAGAAAAGCACCATCATTATGGGAATGTACACACAGTAGAAAAATTACGCCAATCCATTGAGATATGGTATGCTACAAGTGAATATTTGAGACAAGAAATGCATCCTAATTTTAGGATGACTGATCCTTCTAATTCAGTCCATATAATGTCCTTTTCGGGAGCTAGAGGAAATGCATCTCAGGTACACCAATTAGTAGGTATGAGAGGATTAATGTCGGATCCCCAAGGACAAATGATCGATTTACCCATTCAAAGCAATTTACGCGAAGGACTTTCTTTAACGGAATATATCATTTCCTGCTACGGAGCCCGCAAAGGAGTTGTGGATACTGCTGTACGAACATCAGATGCTGGATACCTCACGCGTAGACTTGTTGAAGTAGTTCAACACATTGTTGTACGTAGAACAGATTGTGGCACTACCCGAGGCATTTCCGTGAGTCCTAGAAATGGGATGACGGAAAGAATTTGGGTCCAAACACTAATTGGTCGTGTATTAGCATACAATATATATATGGGCCTACGTTGCATTGCCGCTCAAAATAAGGATATTGGGGTTGGACTTGTCACTCGATTCATAACCTTTCGAACACAACCAATATATATTCGAACCCCCTTTCTTTGCAGGAGTATATCTTGGATCTGTCGATTATGTTATGGTCAGAGTCCCACTCATGGCGACCTGGTCGAATTAGGAGAAGCAGTAGGTATTATTGCGGGTCAATCAATCGGCGAACCGGGGACTCAACTAACATTAAGAACCTTTCATACCGGTGGAGTATTCACAGGTGGTACTGCAGAACATGTACGAGCTCCTTTTAAGGGAAAAATCAAATTCAATGAGGATTTGGTTCATCCCACACGTACACGTCATGGGCATCCTGCTTTTCTATGTTATATAGACCTGTATGTAACTATTGAGAGTCACGATATTCTACATAATGTGAATATTCCACCCAAAAGTTTTCTTTTAGTTCAAAATGATCAATATGTAGAATCAGAACAAGTGATTGCTGAGATTCGCGCTGGAACATCCACTTTCAATTTTAATAAAGTTAAAGAGAAAGTTCGAAAACATATTTATTCTGACTCAGAGGGAGAAATGCACTGGAGTACCGATGTGTACCATGCACCTGAATATAAATATGGTAATGTTCATCTCTTACCCAAAACAAGTCATTTATGGATATTATCAGGAGCTCTGTGCAGATCCAGTATAGTGCCTTTTTCGCTCCACAAGGATCAAGATCAAATGAATGTTCATTCTGTTGAACGGAGATCTATTTCTGACCTCTCCGTGACTAATGATCAAGTGAGACACAAATTGTTTAGTTCGAATCCTTACGGTAAAAAGGGGGGGGTTCTTGATTATTCAGGACCTGATCGAATCATATCCAACGGTCATTGGAATTTCATATATCCTACCATTCTCCACGAGAATTCTGATTTATTGGCTAAGAGGCGAAGAAATAGATTTATCATCCCATTCCAATCTGATCAAGAACGAGAAAAAGAACTAATGCCC